ATGCGTTGACTTTTTTCGACAAACCACAAAGATATTGGAACTTTGTACATTTTTTTAGGTATATGATGTGGATTAGTAGGTACAGGGCTGAGACTCTTAATTCGTTTTGAGTTAGGAACGGCCGGAGCATTTTTAGGTGATGATCATTTTTATAACGTGATTGTTACGGCTCATGCTTTTGTAATGATTTTTTTCATAGTAATACCACTAATAATTGGGGGGTTCGGGAACTGAATAGTTCCATTATTAATTGGTGCTCCAGATATAAGATTCCCTCGGATAAATAATATAAGCTTTTGATTACTCCCTCCTTCTTTTATTTTATTATTGTGTTCTACTCTAATAGAAGGAGGGGCCGGGACAGGTTGAACTGTGTATCCACCTCTTTCTGGGCCTGTTGCTCATGGAGGAACATCAGTAGATTTAGCAATTTTTTCACTTCATCTAGCTGGTGCTTCCTCTCTTTTAGGGGCAATTAACTTTATTACTACAATTTTCAATATACGTTCTACAGCAATAACAATGGAACGTTTAAGGTTGTTTGTATGATCGGTACTAGTAACTGCTTTTCTTTTGCTTTTATCGCTTCCTGTATTGGCTGGAGCAATTACTATGCTTTTAACAGACCGAAATTTTAATACTAGGTTCTTTGATCCCGCAGGAGGTGGCGATCCTATTCTATATCAACATCTCTTTTGATTTTTTGGTCATCCCGAAGTATATATTCTTATTCTTCCTGGATTTGGAATAATTTCTCATATTCTTAGAAATTTTACCTTAAAACCGGCCTTTGGGACTTTAGGAATGATTTATGCCATAATTTCAATTGGTATCTTAGGGTTTATTGTATGAGCTCATCATATGTTTACAGTTGGGATGGACGTGGATACCCGTGCTTATTTCACCGCGGCTACTATAGTAATTGCGGTTCCTACGGGAATTAAGGTATTCAGATGATTAATAACTCTTTATGGGAGCCGTAGTCCTTTTGATGCTTCTATGTATTGGGTATTAGGATTCATTTTCCTATTTACTTTAGGGGGACTAACTGGGATTGTTCTTTCAAATTCTTCGTTAGATATTGTTTTACATGATACTTATTATGTGGTAGCTCATTTTCATTATGTTTTATCTATAGGAGCTGTATTCGCCATTTTTGGAGGATTTGTATACTGGTTTCCATTAATAACAGGTTTAACGTTACATGAACGATGAGCTAAATCACATTTTCTGGTGATGTTTTGTGCAGTAAACCTAACCTTTTTTCCTCAACATTTTTTAGGATTAGCAGGTATGCCACGTCGATACTCGGACTATCCTGACGCTTACTTTAAATGAAACCAGGTATCATCATTTGGGTCCTTATTTTCAATTTTCGCGGTATTAATATTTATTTTTATTTTATGGGAAGCATTAGTTAGACAACGGGGTGTCTTATTTACAAAAGCTCCTTCAATTTCCCGGGAATGAGAAGAAGTTCTTCCTCTTGATTTCCATAGTAATACTGAGTGTTCAGTAACAGCTAGAAATTAGAATTAGGTGTAAGAGAAGTATAATTTTTACGTTTCAGTTACATTGAGAAAATTCTTAATTTAAGACTCTTATATTCTTAAAAATATTATAATAGAAAACATTTATTAATATAGTACATATTTGGAACCTTAAAAGATAAGTTGTTCCGTGATTCTTACCTTTGGTATAATGGCTACACAAGAATAAAAGTTAAATTATGATTCCCGAACTAAGAAGAACTATTTGATAACTTATTTTAGTATATATAAAAGTTATGTGGAAATATGACTTATAGATTATCAAATAGGAGCGAAAAACTTTCAATTCTTAAGATATCTGGAAATTTTAGAAAAGCATGTAGTGCTGAAAAGTTAGACATAAAGCTATGAGGTTTTTTGTAGACAAAAACTTAAATAATTTTCCTTAATTCTTTATAATTAACCTTGAGGAGATTTTACCGCTTGAAATTATTGTTTTTTTAAATATTTTGTGTACTATAAAATTATTCCAAATTACTTGTTTTGGAAAAAATAATGTGTAGATGAGTAGTAAATTAAAGCATTTTTTTTAGTTTATAGGAAAATTTTAAATCTTTTCTTTAAATTAGTTAAAAGGAACTCGGCAAATAAAAGCTTCGACTGTTTAACAAAAACATAGCCTTTGGAAAGGATTAAAGGTTATACCTGCCCAATGTTATATTAATGGCCGCGGTACTTTGACCGTGCTAAGGTAGCACAATCAATTGGCCCTTAATTAGGGTCAGGTATGAATGGAGTTACGGGGTTTAGCTGTCTCTAAACTATTTAATTGAAGTTGCTGTATAGGTGAAAAAGCCTGTATAAAGAAAAAAGACGAGAAGACCCTTAGAGTTTTACTTAAAAAAGAGTTATTTTCTTCACTAGTTTTGTTGGGGCAACATAGGAGAAAAATTAAACCTCCTAAAGCATATAGACCGATATTTTTAAACGTGAACAAACTACCTTAGGGATAACAGCATAATTTTAAAAATAAGTTTGTGACCTCGATGTTGGACTAGGAAACTTAAAGGCTAGCCGCCTTTTGGTAAGGTTCTGTTCGAACTATAATTCCTACATGATCTGAGTTCAGACCGGCGTGAGCCAGGTCAGATTCTATCTTTTTACTTAAAAATTTAGTACGAAAGGACCAGTTTTTAATATATTTTATATAACTTGACTTGGCAGAAAAATGCGATTGATTTAGGTTCAATTTATAATATTAAGATATTAGTCGGTTTTGTAATTTATTTAGAAGATTTGGTTTGCAGCTAAGAAGAAGATTATATATCTCAAAACCACAAAGTCAAAAAGAGTTTGGAAGAACACTAACTTTGGGAGTTAGAGGATAGTATATGTTACTATTTTTGAATTGTTTTTGATTTCATGATTCTGTATGTCGCTTTTTTTTTGTTTTCCTTTATTTAAAAATCCTATTAGTCTAGCTGCTATGGTAGTTGGCATCAGATTATTCCTGGTTAGTATAATATCCCTCTATTCCAGGTTTTGATTCTCTTATGTTCTTTTTTTAGTTTATGTAGGAGGATTACTGGTGATGTTTATTTATATTTGTCTTGTAAGAAGAAACTACCCCTTTAAATTTAGAGTTAATGGCTTTATTTGTGCGTTGGTGGTCTCTTTTATTGCAAGAGCTTTTAGAAGAAACGTTTTAATAGGAAATTTCTTAGGTTTTAGAGCTTGAACAAATGGGAGGAGTTTATTAGAAAAAAGGAATATTTCTATTTTTCTGTTTTTAGCTGTATTACTGCTGACTATATTGTTAGTAGTAGTTCGGATTTCTGGAGCAGGATGTTTTAGGGTAGATGGTAATGAAAAGAGTTAAAAGCTTAAAATTTTCTATATTACTATTTAGGTATTGTTTCGTTATACTTGTTAGCGCATATGGTTTAATAAAACTAAACAGAAGTACAATTCTTGAACTTAGATTATTCAATCTATCTTCTTCTAACTTTTCTTTCATATTAATTTTTGATAAAGTGAGAATTAGTTTTAGCATGGTTGTTACTTTGATTTCCGGGAGCGTTTTTATATTTTCACATAAGTATATAGAAGAGGATCCTTTTTCGGGTCGGTTTATCTGGATTTTATTATCATTTGTTGTGTCAATGAACTTACTTATTTTTTCTGGTTCAATTTTTTTTCTACTCCTTGGATGAGACGGGCTAGGTATTACTTCTTTCGCTTTAATTATTTATTATGAGAGGAAGGAATCCCAGATAGCGGGCTTCCAAACTTTAATAATTAATCGTATTGGGGATGTTATCATTGTTTTAAGTATATTCTTATTTATAAGGGAAGGACAGTTTTCTTTTTTCTCGATGAGCGATAAAATATTTTATTGTTCTGGTGTTATTATATTATTATGCACAGCTGCTTTAACAAAAAGGGCTCAGGTTCCGTTTAGATCATGGTTACCAGCAGCTATAGCTGCCCCTACTCCTGTAAGTGCATTAGTTCATTCTTCAACTCTAGTAACAGCTGGTATTTTTTTAATTATTCGTTTGAGGTTTAGGCTTAGTTTAAGTCAAAGAATTTGCTCTCTTTTACTATTGTGTGGGTCAGTAACTTGTTTGTTAGGCGGATGAGCTGCCACCTATGAAAATGATATTAAAAAAATTATTGCTTTGTCAACCCTAAGACAATTAGGTGTTATAGTTTTTAGGCTTGGGATAAATCTTCCTTCTCTAGCTTTATTCCATTTATACACGCATGCTTTGTTTAAAGCCTTACTATTTTTAGCTGCAGGTCATATTCTTATAGTAACTTTTGGGGTCCAAGATATTCGTATAATAGGAGGGGTTGGTATTATAATACCAACTACTTGCGTAATGTTTAATATTAGTAGCCTTTGTTTAGTAGGAGCTCCTTTTATGAGGGCTTTTTATTCAAAGCATATAATCTTGGAAAAAATATTTATAAACCCTATTAATCTGTTGAGGGTGTTTACAATAATGATTGCAACAATATTCACGGCTAAATATGTTGTACGTACTTTAAAGGCGGTTTCTTGAGATAAAACAGGCATTTCTCTCCTGATAAGCTGTTCAAATATCTATACTACATTTCCTGTTTTCATCCTCTCTTTAGGGGCAATTACAGGCGGAAAGTTAATTTTAAGATTGGAGATTTCAAGGTTTGAAATAGCTTTTCTACCTAAGATAGAAAGATCTTTAATTAACTTTGTTACTATTGGGGGAATTATTTATGGGATTGTGGAAAATGGTCAAGGTAAAAAAAGATTTCTATTATCAACATTATTTTTTTTAACTCCCTTGGTTTATGGGTCTACAAAGCCCTTTAGTTCTTGAATGAGAAAAATGAAATATTTAGATAATGGATGAATTGAGCCCTATTATACTGTAAAGAAAAGCCTTTTTTGGTCTGGGTCATATTTTACACAAGAAGGGAGCTGACCAGATTCTCGGTTAATTTTATCATCTTTTTTTTCTGTAATAATTATTTTAAGTGGTTTATTACTTAGTGTCTAGAATTTTAACCTGTTTATGTATCTTGTTAGCAGTAGCTTTTTTTACTCTTTTGGAGCGAAAAGTCCTAGGTTATGTCCAATTACGAAAAGGACCTAATAAAGTTGGGATTTGAGGTATTATTCAACCTTTTGCTGATGCAATCAAGCTTTTTACTAAAGAAAAAATTATACCATATGGAAGGAATCAGTATATATTCCTGTTTGCTCCTTTCCTTAGGTTAATTCTTGGTTTAAGCTTATGACATTTATATCCGAGCACTTGAAGTAATAATTTCGTTGCTTGGGGTTTATTACTATTTTTTTGTATTACCTCGTTAAATGTGTATGGTACAATATTAGCGGGATGAGCTTCAAACTCAAAATACGCTTTCTTAGGTGCTTTACGGGCTTCTGCTCAAACAATTTCTTATGAGGTAAGAATACTTTTACTATTGTTATTTAGGGCCTTCATATTATGTTCTTGTTCATGAGATGAAGTGAAAAAGTTAGGTTTCCCGGTAATATTTTTATTAATCCCAATATTAGCAGTTTGGTTTACCAGGACTGTCGCAGAAACGAACCGAGCTCCTTTTGATTTTGCAGAAGGCGAGTCCGAGTTAGTATCAGGGTTTAATGTCGAATTTGGTGGAGGGGTCTTTGCTATATTATTTCTGGCAGAATATGCAAGAATTCTCTTTATGTCAATAACAACAACGGTTTGATTTTTTTCGTCAAAAATTTTTCCTAACTTAATGTTTTCCTTGGAAATTTTAGTTGTAGTAATTTTATTTTTATTAGTTCGAGGGGCTTATCCCCGTTTTCGATATGATTTATTAATAATATTATGTTGAAAATCCTTTTTGCCATTTTCTCTATGCGCCCTTTGTATGGTTTCTTTGGCAGCTTTGATTTAAACAATTTTGGTGGCTGAATCTAAGGCGATAAATTGTAAATTTATTTATGACTGTAGTGTCCCACCCGGAAAGAGCTATAGGTTAAAAAAACCAGTGGCCTTCAAAGCCAAAAATGAATTACTCTAGCTTTGGTGTTTTTAATAAAAGTTTCTTGGTTAGGGGTAGGGATAGCATTTTTTACTTTTGCTAAGTTAAATATACATATTCTTATTCTATTAATTAGATTAGAAGCTTTAATATTAAGTCTCTTAATTTTTTTATTTAGGTTTTCTCTCGTATATGGGGCCGGGGTTTATTTCTTTCTTGTTTTATTAACTTTGGCGGCCTGTGAGGCTGCCTTGGGGCTGGGTTTACTGGTAAGAATTCTACGTATTCGGGGGAATGATCAGGTAATATCAATAACCTCACTAAAATTTTATGCATAAATCACGTCCAGCGGAACAATTGTTAGGGCTTCCAAGACCAATAAGGTTTTCCATTTGGTGAAATGGGGGATCGATCCTAGGTTTGTTACTAGGTTTACAAATCTTAACCGGATTATTTTTATCTATACATTATACAGCAGATATAACAAATACTTTTGCTTCAGTAATTCATATTATACGTGATGTTCCAGCCGGTTGGCTTTTTCGGAATCTTCACGCTAATGGAGCCTCTTTATTTTTTCTTTTTTTGTATATACATATAGGTCGTGGACTATACTATCAAAGTTACATTACACAACCTCATACATGGATAGTAGGGGTTACTATTTTTCTTGCTAGGGGCGGAACCGCATTTTTAGGTTATGTACTACCCTGAGGACAAATATCTCTCTGAGGTGCCACAGTAATTACTAATCTTGTGTCTGCCGTTCCTTATCTTGGAAGATATATTGTTGAGTGAATTTGAGGAGGATTTTCAGTTGGTCAATCTACTCTTAATCGGTTTTATTCTCTTCACTTTATTTTACCTTTCTTAGTAGGTGCCCTTAGGGGGTTACATATTCTTTTTTTGCATGAAAAAGGATCTACTAACCCATTAGGAGAAATAAATCATGTAAGAAAAGTTCCTTTTCATCCTTATTATACTTGAAAGGATATTGTTGGGTTTGTAATTGTTTTAGGAATATTAGTTCTTTTAGGATTTTTTTTTCCTACTCTTTTAGGAGATCCTGAAAATTTTAATCACGCGAGTCCAATAGTTACTCCGGTTCATATTCAACCTGAGTGGTATTTCTTGTTTGCATATGCCATTTTACGGTCAATTCCTAGAAAACTAGGAGGGGTAGTTGCATTAGTAGCTTCTATAACAATTTTGTACTTTTTACCTTTAAGAGCTCTATACGGAAAAATTGTGCCAGCATCATTTACACCTCCCTATCAAGTCTGTTTTTGGGTTTTAGTAGTTTCATTTTTATTACTAACATGGCTAGGGGCTTGCCCAATTGAGGAGCCTTACGCTACTTTAGCAATTCCAATTAGAATTATGTACTTTCTTTCATTTGTTCTGTTAACAGGGATACCAGCCATCTGAAGAAAACTATTAGAATTTTAGTTTAGTTTCAAATTAAAACAATAGCTTGTCGAGCTCTAAATACAAATTAAACTTTGTAACTAAAACAAATAGCTTAAATTTAAAGCACTACACTGAAGCTGTAATTATAGGTTTTGTACCTTTTGTTTATATGAGATTTTGAGGACAACTCAGATTAATTGATGCTGCTTCTCCTTTGCAAAGTGAAATATTTTTGTTTCATGACCATGCTATAGTATTACTTCTAGGTATTTTTGTTTTTGTAGCAACATTAGGATGTAAATTAGTTATAAATTCTTTAACGTCTCGAACAATATTTGAGGCTCAACGATTGGAAACGGTATGAACAATTGTTCCAGCTTTACTATTAATTTGGTTGGCTTTACCTTCATTACGGTTACTATATTTATTAGATGAACGAAGAAATAGTGGTATTATTTTAAAGGCTACTGGACACCAGTGATACTGAAGATATGAAATTCCCTTTTCGGATAAAGGAAGATTCGATTCCTATATAGTTCCTGAAAATGATTTAAACGAGGGAGATTTTCGACTCTTAGAGGTTGATAATCGAACTGTAGTTCCTTATGGAATAGAAACAACCGTAATTGCAACTTCTGCGGATGTCTTACATGCTTGAACTCTTCCTGCTATAGGGGTCAAAATAGATGCTGTGCCTGGCCGATTGAATAGAATAAGAATATTTGTAGAAAAGCCTGGGGTATTTTATGGGCAATGTTCTGAAATTTGTGGAGCTAATCACTCATTCATGCCTATTGTAGTGGAAACTATAGGCTTAGAGGATTTTTGTAGATTAGAATTTTAATATTCTAAGAAGTATATTTGTACATCTGTTTTCCAAACAGAAAGACTATAAAGAAATAGCTTAGAAAAGTAAAGGTTAGTTTAATTTTAAAACCTTGGTCTGTGATCCCAAAGATAATTTTTGAGAAATTACCTTTAGGGCTGTAGTTTAATAAAATAACAAGTTGCAAACTTGACGTTAGGGGAAAGCCCTCAGCTCCGCGGGTGGCGTTGTTGCTATATTGTGTCCATATCTTTTAGATCTTTATCCTCCTAGAGAATCAAAATCTCTCGTGCCTTTACACCAAAAAGATCGTTTTATGAAAGACCAAAGGTCATGATAAGCTCTTAAGGCTTAGGCATTATATTCTGCCATTTCATATTAAATTATTTTATAATAAACGGTTGAAAGTGTTTTTCAGAGTTTCGTGATAGGCCTTTTGTAGGACCAATAAAAGGAGCACCTTTCCTAAAGCTACAAACCAAAAAAAGATAAGAAGATAGAATTACAAAGAATATTAAAAATCCTAGCATGGGACTTAATTGAGGCATTAGAGAAGGCACACTCTAGTTGTGCTATGATTTGAGTAACAGTCAAATGCTCCAATAGCTTCTTTTCCTAAATTAAGATGGGTGTTCTTCTCCATACAATTTAACTAATAAAGAGAATACATATGCTTGAATTGTACAAACAAACACTTCAAACATATTATACCCAATATGTGCTACAAAAATAAATCCTATAGTATAAATGGTTGCAGAAGCCAAAGATCTTGCGATCAAGCCTATAATAATATGTCCGGCACTAATATTAGCAATAATTCGAATTGTTAGTGTTAGTGGACGGATTAAGATTCTAGCTGTTTCAATAACGACTAAAAAGGGGATAAATCCTCTAGGAGCTCCAGCAGGAGCAAAATGTGCTGCTGACTCTACAGGAAATTTTACCCATCCAGAAAAGATAAGTAGGCTTCAGAACACCAAGGCCAAAGACGCTGAAATTCAAATATTTCTTGTAGGCCCATAAACGAATGGAACTAATCCTAAAAAGTTTATTAAAAGTAAATATATTATTAGAGCATATAATATTAAAGTAAAAGCAGGTAGGGCTTTTTGACGGGTCTCCCTGTTAGTCGAAATAATGGATAATAGAGTTTTTGAATAACTATGTGTTCATGAATTTGTTATAATAAATATTGAAGAGAAAAAAATTGGGGTCATTCATATTAATACTGAGAGTTTACCTGCTTGTATACAATCCAATGAAGAAAATAAATCTGACATCATTTATCTGAGAGATAGTTTCTCAAGGCTAAGGCCGAAACTTAGTGCAAATATTCGCTTTCAGATACTATCTTTAGAATAAAAATTCAATTTCACCTTGAAAAAGTGATGTGATAATTTCACCATAAAGACAGGTACACCTTCCGGTACACCTACTGTGTTACGACTTATTTCATTTTTCAACGAAAGTGACGGGCGATTTGTGCACAGATAGTGGAGAAATTCAATTAATGTTCTTTTTAATTTTTACTTTCAAGTCCAATTTCATCTCTTTCGTTAAGAGAGAATTCAAAGAAAATATTCTATTGTAACTCACCTGAAGCTCCTGCATTGGCTGCATCATAACCTGTCTTTTTGTGGGATTACATTTAGGGTTCATCTTTAAATGAATACTGAAGACGGCGATATTCAAACTGTAAGCAGAAGTAGCGTTCCTTGAGGGTTATCATTTACTTGGCAAGTTCCCCTGAAATTTCTAACTACCGCCATGTAATTTAAGTTTTAACTCTTTAGTCATAGTGCTTAGGTGGGAAAATTAAACTCTATATAGCAGGGTATCTAATCCTGGTTTATTTACAGAGCTTTAGCAAATGTATAGAATTATGGTATTGTGCATTTATCTCCATAGTTCTATTTCACCAGACGTATTAGGAGATTCTTCTTCTTAAGCTAACCTGAGAAAGTTAACTCAATTGTAAGGTGTGACCGCGACTGCTGGCACCTTATTGGTCCAGTTTTTTAGGCTAAATTAAATTACTATTTCTAGTATAGTTTAATGTTTCTTGCTGGGTTTAGAAAAGTTTTGTCACCAAAATTACCATACTTAAGTTTAACCTATGCTAACTCTTAATCAATACAAAGTTTTAAATAGAGGATGTAGTCCATTGTTGGGTTATGAGCCCAATAGCTTAATTTAGCTTACCTATTTATGTACTAAACCAATCAAGAGCTCCTTCGTTTCATTCATGAAATATTCCAAATAATAAAATTAATAGAAATACCACAAGAGCTCTTGTTGCTAATAAGGATATATTAGTAGAGAACAGCCTTAAAACCGGAAATAATAGGGCAATTTCAACATCGAAAATTAAGAATAATACTACTAATAAGAAAAAACGGGTGGAAAAAGGTGACCGTATTTCTCTTAAAGGGTCAAAACCACATTCGAATGCAGTTAGTTTTTCACTAAAATCCGAATAACTAATATAATTGGTAATATAATATAGAACAATAAGCGCTGAGCAGAGCAAGCTAAGGAAAGTTACAATCAAGATAAACATAGGATTTTTGTTGAGAAATTCTTTCTCCAAAAAGGTTTTCAAAACCTCTATATAACAAAAAATTTGAATGGGGATTAGAAACTTAGGCTGCTAACTTGAGTTCGGGAGAAGGTTTTGTCTTCCATCCTCATATGATTATTGAACTTATTTTTTTAATTGGGTCTATGTTTATTTTTCTTAGGTGAGGGGGTGTAATAGTTACCTTAGCGATATCAGTCATGGTAGGATTAATAAACCTAAATCACATCTTTGCTAGTAGCTTGGATAGCTTTTCTTTAACTTCTAATATTTCTAGGTTGTTAGTGTTTTTAAGTTGTTTGTTGTGTTTTTTATCCTTGATTGCTACCCCAGAAGAAAAGTTATCTCAAATATATATATTATCAATCATTTCTTTATCTCTAGCATTAGTCTTGGCGTTTTCATCCTGTAATTTAATAATGTTTTACGTATTCTTTGAGGTTTCTTTAATTCCTACACTGGTTTTAATTATTGGTTGAGGATATCAACCTGAACGACTTCAGGCTGGGTCTTATATAATACTTTATACGGTAGGGGCTTCTTTACCCCTTCTAGTAATTATTCTTTGACATTGTTGACGAATATCAAGTATAGAAATTTCTATTTTACATCTAACCAGCCCAATTATAAGAGGAATACTTGCTATTATTATTTATGGAGCTTTTCTAGTTAAGCTCCCAATATATGGGGTTCATTTATGGTTGCCAAAAGCTCATGTTGAAGCTCCCTTAGCTGGTTCTATAATTTTGGCAGGAATCCTATTAAAATTAGGGGGATATGGTATAATCCAGATAAACTTTTGTTTCAACATAAAACTTGATTGATACACTATAATTATTATTATAGTAAGAATGTGGGGTGGGTTTCTTGCTACAATAATATGTTTTCGTCAAATAGATGTAAAATCACTGGTTGCATATTCTTCCGTGGGACATATAAGTATTGTATCTGCAGGAATTTTACTTGATACTTCCTGGGGGGTGTTAAGTGCAATTATTACAATAGTAGCACACGGATTTTCATCAAGGGCTATATTTTGTTTAGCGTATTTCTCCTACCAAAAGAGACATACCCGAAACCTTCCTTACATAAAAGGAATACTTCAGGTGTACCCTATCTTAAGAATACTATGGTTTATTTTTTGTTGTATTAACATAGCATGTCCTCCTACATTAAATTTAGTTGGTGAAATGGCTATTGTTCCTACTTTATGAAAATATAGCTTTTGAGTGGCTGTAGTAATAGGTCTAATAGTATTTTTTAGAGCCGGGTATAATATATATCTATATGCTTCGTTAAACCACGGTTCCTTTTCTCATTATTTTTTAGGTGGGGTCCCGTCAAAGAGAATATGTTATATTACCGCTTTTGTACATATATTTCCGTTAATTCTTGTTCTTAAATTCAATTTATTTAGTGCTTTTTTGATACTAATATGAGGTTACTTTAATTAGGTATTATATCTAGAGAAATATTAATTTATCTCTGAGTTACAAAGTCAGTGCTTTACATTTAAGCTATTCTAGAATGAACCTCATCAATAAATTCTTACATATAAAAATAACCAGACTACGTCAACAAAGTGTCAATATCAGGCTGCTGCAATAAATCCTAGGTGGTGATTTTTATCAAAATGTAAAGCCAGCATCCGGAAAAAACACACAGTTAAGAATGTGGCTCCTACTATAACATGTAGTCCGTGGAAGCCTGTTGCAATAAAGAAAGTGGACCCATAGACTCTATCGGCAATAGTAAAAGCTGTTTCGTTGTATTCTCCATATTGGAGTCATAGAAAGTAGAACCCTAACGATAGGGTCAAAAAGAGACCTTGAAGGGCTCTCTGCTTGGCCCCTTTTTCCAGGCTGTGGTGAGTTCAAGTAACCCTCACCCCCGAAAGTAGAAGCACAGAAGTATTTAATAAAGGTACTTGGAATGGAGATAAAGTTGTAATACCTACTGGGGGTCAAACAGAACCTAGTTCTAAAGTAGGAGCTAATCTGCTGTGAAAGTAAGCTCAGAAGAAAGAAAAGAAGAAACAGACTTCAGATACAATGAACAAAATGAACCCGGCTTTCAAACCAGAAATTACATATGAGGTGTGGTGCCCTTGAAAGGTTGCTTCCCGTATAACATCTCGCCATCATAAATAACAGATAAAGCATGTTGCAACTCCACCTAGAGACAGTAAGATGTAGTCTCCTGTTCGAATATAATAAATTAAACCAGTAGGTATACATAAAACTGCAAAAGAAACTAGAATAGGTCAAGGACTATATTCAACTAAATGAAAAGGTTGTTTCATATTAGGAATGAATTAAGGATTTTTAGCTATTTATTTCGGTTCAAGAAATAAATCAGGGTAGGCGCCGGCAGAACGGGTACCATTGATGTTGGTAAGCATGGGACAAAGGTCTCTCTACCTTGTGTCTTCCGGAAATTTATTATTTTTAGCTTTTTTATTATTAGGACCGTTCGTGAGAATTTCTTCTTCTAGTTGAGTAATATGTTGAGTCGGATTGGAAATAAGTTTCTTAGGGTTAATTCCCTTATTATTAAGTGATAGTGGGTATATATCATTAAGAAAAGAATCCGCAATTAAGTATTTTTGCATTCAAGCCCTCGGAAGAGGTTTATTAATACTTGGAGGAGTAATATACTATATAAACCTCTATTCCTTCTGGTTCTGAGATTTACTATTTATAATTAGCTTATTTATAAAACTAGGTGTTTTTCCTATGCATTTTTGGGTTCCAAGGGTAATTGCTGGGTTAGATTGAGGACCTATCCTTCTGATATTGACCTGGCAAAAAATTGCACCTTTTGCTTTTTTAGTTAATGTTGTGGAGAATAATTCATGGTTAGTTACACTGGTATTAGTGCTTGGAGGGTTAAGGACACTAGTTGGAGCTATAATTGGTTTAAATCAAACGTCAGTCCGAGCAATACTAGGCGGGTCTTCTATTGCCCATGCAGGTTGAAGCTGTTTAGGAGTAGTTTTTGGAGGTCTTTGGGTCTATTTTTTAATTTATTGTTTAAGGTTCATACTACTAATAATGTTCTTTGGCCTAGAAGAAGAAATAATGGTTAGATTTGGAATTTTAGGATTAAGAGGCTTACCTCCTTTCATTATGTTTATTGGAAAATGAACAATTTTGAAGAACTTCTTATATGGTGATTATACATGAATGTTTCTGGTCCTACCTCTTTTCAGAACTCTTCTTAGCCTTTCCTTCTATCTAAAGTTTTTTTATTCATATTACATAAGATCTGCTATCAAAAATAAGATGGGAAAATATTTTGATGTTTGCGCATTTATTATATTTGTTCTAAGAGGGGTCTTATATTTATTTTTTGTGTAGTTTTGGTGACCGAGTAGAAGGTGAAAGATTTTTAATCTTTTTACAGGGTTATTCCTCCAAGACAC